ATTTCTGACCGGGAACAGGACCTATCACAAGAATATTTCTTTTATTGGGACGATAATTCTGAAAAGAGAGATTCCCCATCTTTTCTTTCACCTCGGGAGAAATACGATCGGGGGGGGCTAATTCGAATCCCTCGGGTAAAATAAGAACAGCCCCTACATTCAAAGCCCCCTTTTTACCATTAGCAAGAACTTGTTTTAGTTGCATATCATAAGGGATTCGAACAACTGCTTCAAATACAGTATCAGGAAGCACAGCTTGCGGAACTTCAATATCCACGGGCTTATTAGCTAAATGGCAATTGGCACATACAATTCGTCCAGTTGCTTCTCGTGGGTTTTCATAGCCCTGCTGTGCAAAAATGGGATATGCATTTGAAATAGATGCCCGAGTTATTACATATATCATGATCGATACAGAAATAGATCGAGTCATCTGTTCATTTACCCAAGAAAAAGTATTTCTATTTTGCATGTCCAATCATTGATCCGGGAATTTCTACAATAAATTAGATAGGGAACTATACTAGTTCCCTATATACGAATTTGTCATTGTACTAGAATAATTGTACTGAATATAGGATGAATACCTTGAACGGGTAGAAGTATAAAGAATTAAGTAAGATCGAAAGTGCTTTATACACGAAGAAAGATTTTGATTGATATTAGGAAATCGAATGAGTTCTTCATTCATTCATTGAATGATAAATGACTACAAGCGAAGGAGATACACGATTTAAATAATGGAAGATCCAATATTTCACAATTGTATCTAGAATAACTGGAAAAGTGGAAACAAGACCAGATATAATTTGATCGTTATGAGCCAACCCGAAATCGTTGTAGACCAAACCAATCATTAGTTCCCAACCATGGGTCGAGTGAAATCCGATCCATAAATCAGTAACTAAAAGAATCGAAAAAGCTTTTATTGTGTCACTTAAGTTATAGAGGAATTCTTGAACCCAAGAATTCAGAATTACAAGTTCTTCATTACCCAGAATAAAATAACCACTTAGAATAGTGAAACAGATTATATTTGTCGAGAAATGCAAAATGATATGGAGATGATATTCATTGTGTATTTTGACCAATTGTATCGTTTCCTTGTGTATTCCTATCCGAAATTTTTGTATATGTGTGTCCGGGCACTCCTTTATCATTTCCTCTAAAAGAAATAGTTCTTCTAATTCTATAAATCTTTCTAGAATGTTTTTCTCTTGAATATCATTCAAAAAAGTTTCGGATTGCCCAGTATTCCACCAATTAGTAACCCAAAATTCCAGACATTTATTAAACGAGAAAGAGACCCACCAGGGCAAAAATACTATAGATGCAAGATATGGGAAGGAAGCCAATGCTTTCTTTTTTTTTTTCATTTTTGATCTGTGAATTGTTAATGAACCTGCTTCATTCGTCAACTCTATATATCTATATAATATTTCTCTGAAGCACGAGTTCCATAACAAGAACAAGGTATTGAACCCAGGGATCCATTCCTATTTTTGTGTAAAAATTGAGTTCTTGGATCTAGAAGTAATAGATAAATAAAAATAGGGGTCCTTTTCAGATGAAAAGGAAAAAAATATATATTCTCAGATATATTAATTAAATTTAATTAAATTGGGTAAATTTGAAGCAATTTCATCTTCATTTGTTCTTTTCGATAGAATACCCGAAAACCCACTCGAAGTAACGAATCAGATTTAGAAACGAACCCCCCGACCGCTTAATTATTTCGAAATGTTTCATCGTATAAACACAAAACACAGCCCAGGAATAAGGTACAAAATCTTGAGCCTAATAAAGATCAATTTTCTATTACGAAATACATGTTCGGATATATTTGATGAATCCATACTTAATTACTTAATTAGATTATTAGATTAGAAGATTAAACTTTTTCCAGTAGAAAAAAATGGAGTTGGGCGCCATATGCATAGGAAATACTTTTGGTATACAAAAAGTTTATTCTTCAGTTCATTTCAAAATACTTCAATTGGTACACGCAAGAAATAGGCCAATTCGGCAGCTTTTTGTTCAATTTCTCGTGGAGAAAAATTCTCATCAGTACGAGTAAAGGGAATGACCCCTTGGCCTCTGATTTCCATATAAAGGACACGACGAGCATAAAGACCCTCTTTAAGCTCCATTCTAATTGATTGGATATCTCTCATAAGGAAGCGCAGGAAAATGCGACGATTTTTTCCAGGAAATCCCCAACGAAAAATACACACTATTCCTTCTTTTCTATCGAATCGGTCATAACCACTACCTACATTCCACGAAATTGTGCACCACAAATAGGAGCTAATGAATAAACCTGAAATCCCATAGAAAGACATCACGATCCCTTGTGGAAAAAAAATGATTTGCTGAGATGGAAATACAGATATCAGATTCCTACCAAGATAACTGGAAGTTCCAACCACTAAGAATCCAAATGAACCTAAAAAAAGGATGCAGGCCCAGCAAAAATTACTTGTTTTTCGAGACCCCGTTATAAGTTCTATCCATATATGTTCTGATCGCCAGTTCATACTATACTAGATCTAGTTGCATTTGATTGGAATTGAAAAAAAAATAACCCAAATTTGACTTTACCTTTCTTGATCCCGAAGTCACTTTCATCAACTAGCACCATTCTGATGTGAACCATTAGGAGTAAGTGGTTAGATACATTGACTTTCTATTTTAAATATTCACTGATCCATTTTAAACCAACTATAACCACATATACATGAAATGCATTTATCTAGATATATTTATCTAGATATCATGTATCCGCATGCATAGTTCTTTCATTTGGGTTCGGAAAGAGCCACATATCTACCATATTACACTAAATAAATATCTGTATTATGATCTAGTGTTGAAATAAGTTGATGAGATTTGGTCCCATCGTATCTAGACAAGTTTATTTTTTTGGACATGAAGAGATAAAGAAGCCATTGCAATTGCCGGAAATACTAGGCCCACTAAAGGCACAAAAATAGAAGGTAAGTTGAAATCTGTCATAGAATGGGTACCTCGATTTACTATTTGTATCTAGTAGTATTTGTATCTAGTAGATAGATATTTTATGATAAGTATATCTATTATCTATCTTATGATAAATATATATTTATCAAAATATATATTTACCTATTTATTATTATTATATTATATATTATATTATTTATATTATTATATTATATTATTTTTTCATTATATTATTTTTTCTCCTAATTTAATTCGAATTCCTCGGAAGGATAAATTCACTCTTTTATCCTGTTGATAGAGGGTTCATGATTACTAATAATGAATAGGGGTAGGATAAAAAAATAGATCTGGAGGAAAAAAGAAAAAGTCATTTTTCGAAACTTATGACTCTTACTACAAACTTAATGTCACCTAAGAAAACACCATTTTTTTTTATTTTTTTTGACTACGATGAACTAAAAAATACTTGTTAGATACAAATAACTGAGCCTAGTACTATACTTTTACTATACTTTAATCTTTTGACTTTAATCTTTTGAATTTTTATTCAAGGGAAAGAAACCATGGAGTTGAAGTAACTCACTCAGAATACCTTTTAAAAGATTACGTGGTACGATTGGGTCGAATAAGCCTTTATGGAATAAATACTCAGACGCTTGTGAACCATCGGGTACTGTCTTATTCAATGTTTGCTCAATTACTCTTTTACCCGCAAATGCAATGTAGGCATTAGGCTCAGCAATAATAACATCTCCCAACATAGCAAAACTGGCTGTTACTCCACCGGTTGTAGGAGATGTAAGGATTGATACATAGAATAACTTTCTATTTGATTGATAATTATATAAAGCAGAAGATATTTTAGCCATTTGCATCAAGCTCAAACTTCCTTCTTGCATGCGTGCTCCTCCAGAAGCACACACAATAATGACGGGTAGAGATCGATTAGTAGCATACTCGATCAAACGGGTGATTTTCTCGCCTACTACGGATCCCATACTACCTCCCATGAACTGAAAATCCATAACCCCAATTGCTATGGGAATACCATTTAGTTGACCTATGCCTGTTTGAACAGCTTCAGTTAACCCTGTCTTTCTTTGATAGAGATCGATACGATCTCTATAAGGTTCCCCCTCTGAATGAAATCCAATGGGGTCCATAGAGACCATGTCTTCATCCATAGGATTCCAAGTGCCCGGATCAATCGAAAGTTCGATTCTATCTGAACTACTCATTTTCAAATGATATCCACACTGTTCACAAATATTCATTGTTGACCTCAACAATCTTTTATAATTTAATTCATAACAATTTTCGCATTGAACCCATAAATTTCTGTATTTTTTATTTATATCAAAATCATTAGATCTTCCCCTTATATTGAAATTACTGACATTATTAAGAGTTCTTATACTAGAACTCCTACTTTCAGGACCACTTCTACTTTCACTTTCAGTACAAATGAAACTATAAATATAACTGTCACTATAATTCCCAGTACCACCTGAAATGGAACTATTAATACTGACTTCAAAACGAAGATAACTATCAATGCAACTATTAATGTGATTATTCCAACTAGATTGAGTATCATACATGTAATGATAATAGTAATGATTGGTTCTCTTAAACCCATTATTCAAATAACTAGAAAAAAAACTTTCTAATTCATTCTGAAAAGAACTATCATTGTCAATCTCAAAAATCTGATTTTTAATATCAAAATATACAGAATAACTGTCACCATTACTATCCCTAACTAAAAAAGTTTCATCAGAGATCAAACTCCAAATATCCCTGATATTAAATAAATAATCAACATTATTGAAACTATAACTGCCACTATCACTCCAACTAGGAATCTTTTTCTCCGTATTATTTATAATGAGTTCTTCACTTCCACCGGTATGTCCAATAGCATCAAAACTCTCCGTTGATTTACTTAGCCCACATCTATGTTCTAACTTATCGTTAGACAACATCAAATTGAACCAACATTTTTCCATAGAGTCTTCCTG